TTTCCTATTTCTTCTTCGGAAAAATAGTTGAACCAATTCCGGGAATTCCGTATTCAAGTCAATGATGCATTACATTAATTATATTCATAAAATTTATTATTTTTTATAAAATAATAAAAATCTCAAAATATTTAATTCTATTTTTTTATTATTTCTTATTAATTTAATAAAAAAATAAAGTAAAAGCGGGTAGCGGGAATCGAACCCGCATCGTTAGCTTGGAAGGCTAGGGGTTATAGTCGACGTTGATTCATCATTTTTAACGTCTCTAATTCAAAACTGAACGTGAAACTTTGGTTTCATTCGGCTCCTTTATGGAAGATGTATAAATTCCTATATTAAGACATGAACGAAAAAAAAAATTCCACCCATAACATCTATGTCAGCTTTTCTGTCTGAATGTATTCAGAACAACCCGCTTTCTAGACGATCCCTATAGAAAAGAGGGGGATTCTATTATAACAACCTTTCTAGTTACTTCGTTCTCTATTTCTATGTGAGAGAATCCTTAGGAAAAGCATTTTGTTTCTACCGAGCTAAAACAATTTGTCGATGTCTCTAGTAAACCAAAGTCATTGTTTAATAGCCATTTTGCTTCAATTTCCGTAATACAAATTCCAAATTAAAGATTTAGTTACGATTCGAAAGCCACTTTCTATCTTTATCCATGGATCCTTTACTCATACTTATTCAATTAGAAGTATTGATCTAATAAAAAAAAAAATTATGTTTCGTAATCTCATAATCCAATTTTTCAATTTTTAATTGATTCTTGGATACAAATCACGAGAATGTATATTCTTCCTCGAATTTTTCATTGAGAGGTAAAGGATTAAATCCTTTTAAGAAATAAAGTTTTTGGTCGGAATGAAATATTAATCAAACCGAAAGACCCCTTAACTATATAAAGGATTATAGAACGAATCACACTTTTACCACTAAACTATACCCGCTACAATCCGATTATTGTATATAAATGAACCTTTTGTCGAACAAGAAAATGGGTCGTAATAAAAAGTTAAAAGAGTAAAAAGAAAGGATAGGATCATAAAATAATCATGAAAATTAGAGCGTTTACGTGTTGTATCAGAGAACCCAATGAGATTCGGAAAAGAGAATTCATTAAATTTCAATAACTAAAACTAAATAACAAGTGTTTTTTTGCCGGAGGTTTTTGACCTAGACGTCTCGACAAAACTACTTAAGCCATAACATACATGAAAATGTATTGTGCAAGAATCCACAGCTCCCTTTTTGTTATTTATTTACTTTACTAAAATAAAAGGAATGAAGAAAATAAATATAAAAAATTAAGATAAGAAACGACACTTTGATTCGATATCATTTGATTCTATATCATAGAAATCAAAAGAGTTTTTATTTTTCCAATCGTAATAACAAGCAAGTATTTTAGTTTTCAAATAAAAAAAAAATTATTTATGATTCGTTGGAACAATAAATGGCGGGCCCGGCCTGGTCAGTACTTAGCCGGGCCGTGGAACTAAAAAGCACTCTCGGATGAAAAAAAAAATATTATGAAGGGCTCTTTCAATCCTTATTTTTTATAATGTAACATAGTATTATCCTTTTTCAATTGGGAGGAGAGATGGCTGAGTGGACTAAAGCGTCGGATTGCTAATCCGTTGTACGAGTTTTTCGTACCGAGGGTTCGAATCCCTCTCTTTCCGTTTTTGTTGATGACTTGGTATTTTCTTTCGAATTTTTCGCGAGCTCTTTTTATTTTTAATAGTTAAAAATGTGTAATAGATAAAATCCTACTAAGAACATTTTAAAATCAAGCAAGGAAAACAAAAACCTTATCTTTTATTCTTCACGTCCAGGATTACGTCCTGGATCATTAGACAGGAATCCGAAAATAAAGAGAGAAACAAAGAATATTACTACCGTGTAAACAAATAGTTTGAGAGTAAGCATTACATAATCTCCAAGATTTTTTTTTAGTAAAAAAGAGAATAGATTCTCCGTTTTTATACCGCATACCCTACTATTTTGATTTTTTATTTTGACACCAAGAAATAAAGTGGGGTGATCCAGATTTTTCGCGGTTGTACAAGAATTTCAATATTTGAATTGAGGGTGTAAGACTTATCTGATCTTATCAATTCTTTTCTTTGAATTTTTTTTTTTTTTTTCAATAAATCATGAATTTGTCTAGACATTATTAAATTAAAGATATCATCGAAAACTTACAGCAGCTTGCCAAACAAAGGCTAAGAGAAAAAAAAACAGGGGTATTACTGGCATAACATCTACGATTGGATTTAAAAAAGCGTAGGCCTCGGGCAATTTGGCGACGAAAAAACTACTTGAATAAAGAGCAGAATTAAGACAGATACAGATCAAACTAAATATATTAAGCATAACAAACATTTTGTTCTTGAGGATAATTGTATTTTATTTATTTTGATTGAGTTATTAATAAATTGAGTTTTTTATTATTTTATTATTATAAATATGTTTATTTTATTATTATAAATATGTTATTATTCATAGAAAAGAAAAATGAATAAAAAGAAAATAAGATAGACCAAAAAACTTTCTTTGATTTGAACTCACCCAATCAAAAATCCTTCAATTCTCAAATCAAAAGAGAATAGAATAAACCATACTTTCATACAATATCTTAATTGAATTATATGTAATGATCAATAAATTCTGTTTAATTCTACGTCTACATGTATAAAAATTCTAGTAATCTATTTTATAGATAATAGATATTTAGACTTGAGTTGACGAACAACCAGTACCAATATTAGTATTTATTAGTGTCGACTAGAAATGGGGCGTGGCCAAGTGGTAAGGCAACGGGTTTTGGTCCCGCTATTCGGAGGTTCGAATCCTTCCGTCCCAGAACATACCTGACCCACGATCATTTTATTAATCTATAATTTTATTAATCTATAATAAAAAATAAAATATATATCTATATCATAATAAAATATATCAAAATAAAGATTGTCTTTTCGACCAGTCTTCCGTTTAAGAGTATAATATTGTTATAGAATGTGATTCTTATTTCTTTTTTTTTTTTTTTTTAATCATATCTTTTTCACAAATTTAATCGAGTTCAAATAACACGCATATGAAACGAAATTTTGAAAATATTACTGAATTTTACAATATGAAATATGAAAAAATAACAACCTAAATCTTCAATCTTTCCTTACATCAGTCTTTTTTTTTTTATTAATCATTGATGGTTTAATCCAATATGGATTTATCTTTCTCTTAATGATGATAAAAAGCGAATGGTACTTACTGTAAAACCTTATGCAAATAATGATATAGGGTAGGAAACTATTCAATCAATTAAATCTTTTTAATGATTTCTTATGAGTTCTTGGTACTCTAAGAAGTGTGAAATTGTTGAATTTATCCTATCACGTTACTTGAAGATAGAGATTCAAAATAATTTGTTTATTCGTGTTTATTTATTCATGTTATGTTAGTTATAATTAAAAAAAAAATTATAAACAATGGGGTGAAATTGATTGAATTCTTGTTGAGACTTCGTCATACATTATCCATTCTTCATATAGAAGAAAAAAGTATAGATTATTAGACCGAACCGATGATTATTCACGATTCCATAATTGAATCAATTACATACTGGTTACAAACTGAAGGAATGTTATGGTAAAACTTCGTTTAAAACGATGTGGCAGAAAGCAACGTGCGACTTGAAGGACATGATCAGCTGTGGATTCTTACATCCACCACTTTTTTTATATTATATAGGAACGAAAGTGCTCTTGGCTCGACATCATTATTTGTTCTGTTCCACTGGAACCCTCATTTTTGAGAGTGTTGCCATGTAAATAGTACATGATGGAGCTCGAGTAGAACGTATTGATTAATTTCTCAAGGGCAAGAATCTAAGGTTAGTATCGATCAATAAATTGGAACAACTTCGTAAGTATATTTTAGATATATAAATCTAAAGGATCCAATTTGATAAAATTTAAAAGTTAATTTTGTTGGAATTGGTAAAACTCTTTTGATCAAATCAAAACTAAAGTGTATTACGTAGGAATCAACCATTCATATGATTCTTTGATAGAAAGAAATCACAAAAAATGGTATGTTGCTGCCGTTTTGAAACGATTTAAAGATCACCGAAGTAATGTCTAAACCCAATGATTCAAGGCAAAGATAAAGATCCTGGAACAAGGAAATACCGTTTTCAATTGTCTCAACAACCAGATCATATTTAAGAATCAAAATAGATTCTAAAGGAGACAGACAAAAAGGGTTAGAGACCACTCAATAAATTTAATACCTAAAAGGTTTCTTTTGAGTTATTTGAGAGTTATTCAACTTGAGTTATGAGGATACAAATAATTTTTTTTTTTTTGGGGGGGGGGGGGGGAAGACTAAGAAAAAGTATTTAAACTAAAATCAATAATATAATGAATTTGATGATTTTATGGATCTATTTGATATTATGATTCTATACATAGACATAATTTAGAATTTTCTCGAGCCGTACGAGGAGAAAACTTCTTATACGTTTCTAGGGGAGGGGAGTATTGTTCATCTATCCCAATGAGCCATTTATCGAATCGTTGCAATTGATGTTCGATCCCGACGAGAGGGAAGAGATCTTCGTAAAGTGGGTTTTTATGACCCGATAAAGAATCAAATCTATTTAAATGTTCCTGCTATTCTATATTTCCTTGAAAAAGGTGCTCAACCTACAGGAACTGTTCATGATATTTCAAAAAGGGCGGGGGTTTTTACGGAACTTCGCCCTAATCAACAAATAAAATTCAATTAATGAAATAAAAAAAATGTGGATGATTTGTATATAGCCTTGTATAACCTTTTTGTTTCTTTGCTATTTCCTCTTTTGTTCTATTTATATCATACTAAATTTATTATTGATACTAAATTTAGTATTGTTACTATAAAAATATAAAAAAGTGTCTTTTATAACGACAAAAATCTATTTATATTTTATTGATATAAATTGTATTGAT